ATGATATCCTGAGCAGTTACATATCCAGGACCCCTGACACAAATAGATGCGTCACAAGTTCCATATAGATTACTTCTGAATACAATATCTTTCAAATTCATTAAAATTTCATGTACCGATTCTTGAATACCCGCTATGGTAGAATATTCGTGTGAGACTTTCTCAGATTTTACACGTGTGATACATGTTCCTTCTATTTCTCCAAGTAAAGCTCTTCGCATTGCAATGCCTATTGTGTCGGCTTGACCTTTCATAAGTGGAGACAGAATAAAACGTCCATAATAAAGGCGTTTACTGTCTATTCTTGATTCAACACACTTCCACTGTAGTGTCCGAGTAGATACTGTTATTTTCTCTCGAACCATAGTAATAGTATTTGATTGGATCATTGAATCATTTATTTCTCTTGTTTTTCTTGAAAGTTCTTCAATATACATTCCTATACACGTCTTTTTTTCGGAGGTCTACAGCCATTATGTGGCATAGGGGTTACATCTCGTACGAAAGTTAATAACATACCACTTCTACGAATAGCTCGAAGCGCTGCGTCTCTTCCGAGACCGGGACCTTTTATCATGACTTCTGCTCGTTGCATACCTTGATCTACTACCGTACGAATAGCATTTGCTGCTGCGGTTTGAGCAGCAAATGGTGTCCCTCTTCTCGTACCCTTGAATCCACAAGTACCGGCGGAAGACCACGAAACCACTCGACCCCGTACATCTGTAACAGTGACAATGGTATTATGGAAACTTGCTTGAACATGAATAACTCCCTTTGGTATTCTACGCGCACTCTTACGTGAACTAATACGCCCATTCTTACGTGAACCAATTCTCGGTATAGCTTTTGCCATATTTTATCATCTCATAAATATGAGTCGGAGATATGGATATATCCATTTCATGTTAAAACAGATTCCTTATTTTTTTATGTATCGCTTGCTTTATCGAGTCTGATTATCCCTGTCTTTGTTTATGTCTCGGGTTGGAACAAATTACTATAATTCGTCCCCGCCTACGGATTAGTCGACATTTTTCACAAATTTTACGAACAGAAGCTCTTATTTTCATATTTGTCATTCCTTATCTTAAATCTGAATCTACTTCTTGGAAGAAAATAAGTTTCTTTAGATTTTGCATCTTGAATCGTATTCTCGCGAAAGGGATGTTCAAGTTAAAAAATCACCTAATCCTTCGAATCCTTGTTGCGGAGCCGATAAATTATGCGTCCTCTGGTTGAATCATAACGACTTACTTCAATTTTGACTCTATCTCCTGGTAGTATCCGTATAAAACTGCGTCGGATCTTTCCTGAAACATAACCTAGAATCAGATCTTCATTATCTAAACGAACCCGGAACATGCCATTGGGAAGCGATTCGGTAATTAAACCTTCATGAATCCATTTTTGTTCTTTCATTCCAGGTAAAGCCCCCTTGAAGTATCAACTAATGGAGGAGAAACAATATTAGACAACTCGTCCCTTTTCTTTTTTTTTTTACAATTACAAATAGTAAGTTTTGAATCCAATTTGTATATTAAAAAGATTACCATATATAACACAAAATTTCTCCACCGATTCCTTCTAGTCGAGCCTCTCGGTCTGTCATTATACCTCGAGAAGTAGAAATAATTACAATTCCCATCCCGCCTAAAATTCGAGGAATTCGTTGAGAGTTAGAATAAATTCGTAGACCAGGTCGACTGATCCGTTTTAAATTCAAAATATTTCTATAGGGTCCTTTCCTATTCCTTCTATGTCGCAGCGTTAAAACCAAAAAATATTTGTTGTTTTCTCGATGTTTTCTCACGTTTTCGATAAAACCTTCTCGTAAAAGTATTTTAACAATATTTTCGGTAATATTAGTAGATGTTATTCGAACCACTCTTTTTTTATCCATATCAGCATTTCTTATAGAGGTTATTATCTCAGCAATAGTGTCCCTACCCATGATGAACTAAAATTGTTAGTGACTCCAAATTTGATATAATCAACATGTCTTTCTTTTTTTTTTTTTATTTTACTTATTTTTTTATGAATAATTAATAAAGGTATATACGTGAGATACAATCTATTTATTAATCTATTTCTTTCAAATACCCTATTAGAAACATATCACGATCTTGGTTTATAATACCTCGGGAGCTAATGAAACTATTTTAGTAAAATTTAATTGTCTCAACTCCCGTGCGATCGCGCCAAAAATTCGAGTTCCTTTGGGATTTCCTTCTTGATCAATAACAACTGCAGCGTTGTCATCATATCGTATTATCATACCATTGTTACGTTTGAGTTCTTTACAGGTACGCACAATTACAGCTCTGACCACCTCTGATCTTTCTAGGGGCATATTAGGTACTGCTTCTTTGATAACAGCAACAATAACGTCACCAATATGAGCATATCGACGATTGCTAGCTCCTATGATTCGAATACACATCAATTCTCGAGCCCCGCTGTTATCTGCTACATTTAAATGGGTCTGAGGTTGAATCATATCATTTTGTAATCTGTTCTTTCAATGCAAAATACGAAGAAAAAAAAAAAAAAAGAAATATTCTTTGTCTAAAATAAAAAAAAAAATTTGCAATTTTCCAAGACCCATTTTGCTTGGTTCTACTTTTTTATCCCTTATCCCGAAATAATGAATTGAGTCCGTATAGGCATTTTTGATGCTGCTATTGAAATAGCCGTTCTAGCTATATTTTCTGTTACTCCGCCCATTTCATAAAGTATTCGACCCGGTTTAACAACAGCTACCCAATATTCGGGGGACCCCTTACCTGAGCCCATACGCGTTTCAGCGGGTCTTACTGTAATTGGTTTGTCTGGAAATATACGTACCCATATTTTTCCACCACGACGTACATTTCGTGTCATTGCTCGTCGACCTGCTTCTATTTGTCTAGCTGTGATCCAAGCAGGTTCAAGTGCCTGAAGGGCATATTTACCGAAACATATATCATTCCCTCGATAAGATATTCCTTTCATTCTTCCTCTATGTTGTTTACGGAATCTGGTTCTTTTGGGGTTATAGTTGATGATTCTTTCTTAATTTCATCTCTACTACAGAACCAGACGTGAGAATTTCTTCTCATCTGGCTCCTCGCGAATATGAATAAAAGGATTCAAAAATAAAAAATATTTAATTTGAGGTAAGATAGAATATTTTATTTTAATTAATAAAATAGATATGTATTTATTTAATACATTTGAATCGTGGTATTCTTTGAGATTTCATCTAATCTATTAGTAATTTGTGTATCTTGTTTGAATAGATAACTAAACATTTTCTATTTTAGAAATCCTATTGTTATTTTTTTTTTTTTTAATTGTTTTTTTTTATCGTTCAAATTTAGCAATCCAAAAAAAGAAAGTTTTCGCGGGCGAATATTTACTCTTCTATTTCAATTTTAGGATTGTCTCGTGACTTCTCAGAATAGATGAATTGATCTCCGGTTCGTTCCGCCATCCCGACCAGTGAATCATTAAGATTCATTTTAATAAAATCTTTTGTATTCACAGTTTCCATCGTTCCCATCACTTCTTATTTAATGGTTAGGTCAAATTTTTACAATGGAGCTCATAATGAAATTTGTTCTTGAGTCAATTTTCTCAGTCTTTATTGGCTCGAAGCTCTTGATTTTTTTGTTCTAGTTCTGTTCTATAAGAAGAGTCATTTAATTATGGATGAATCAGTATTGATGCTTTATTACACTGTCTTTTTTATGAGATCACTCATAGACCTTACATATTGGAATTCTATATCATTGATATTTTTTTGATATTTTTTCTCTTTCTCTCATCCTTCCATTTATCCACAGCTTTCTTCTCTCTTTTACTTTACAACTTAAAATCATATTGATTTTTGTTTTTGCAAAAACAAAAAAATTTCAGTTGCTACAAAGATGTGATTGATATATCACATTTTGACTGCTTCTTTAGCTTTAAATCGAGATAATGCGAAGTGATGAGTTGGTTATTAGTTCATATATTATGGGGCTGATTTCTAACCCCAAAAAGCCAACGAGTCACACACTAAGCATAGCAATTTTATCAAACGGTTAATCGAATTTTTATTCAACCTTATAGAATTAACATTAGAATTGCTAGTTTTGAGAAAAAAAAAAAAAGAATGAAGGGGTTTAGCCTTCGAGATAGAAGGAAAAGAAAAATACAAGTTTCTTATTCCTCGTCTATAAATATCCAAATTTTTATGCCTAATACACCATAGATAGTTCGAACTTTATAGGAACAATAATCAATTTTAGCTCGAAGGGTTTGTAGGGGAACCCTACCTTCTCTAATCCATTCGACACGTGCAATTTCTTTTCCGTCAATACGCCCTGCAATTTGGACTTGAATTCCTTTTGTATTTGCTTGTTCAGTTAATTCAATAGCTTTTTTCATTGCTTTTCGAAATGAAACTCTATTCTTTAATTGTCCGGCTATATATTCGGCAAGAATATTAGGGTTTCCATAAGGTTTTACAATTTTTGTGATGGCAATGTTAAGTTTTCGGTTCACACAATTAAATTCTTTTTGTAGAGTCATCTGTAGTTCTTCGATTCCTCGCGGTCGATTTTCTAGTAATGGCTTGGGGAATCCCATAAAAATTATTACCTGGATCAGATCGATTCTTTTTTGAATCTCTATACGTGCAATTCCCTCTACCCCAGAGGATATTTTTGTATTCTTTTGTACATAATTCTTAATACAATTTCTTATTTTTTGATCTTCTTGTAGACCCTCAGAATAATTTTTTGGTTGTGCAAACCAAAGAGAATGATGACCTTGGGTTGTACCAAGTCTGAAACCAAGTGGATTTATTTTTTGTCCCATACTCCTCCACTACTATACATATCATGATACACCATAGCTTTATGGTTATTTTTCCATTTAGGGTTTTTTAACGAATTTATCTCTACATATTCATCATCTAAAGATATATCTTTCATTACAATAGTTATATGACAGGTAGGTCTTTTTATCGGATA